ATGTGCATTATTTTAATAGTGTAATAAACACACTTTGGGCTTAAAAAAAAAATATATACATACTACTAGAGGTTTTCCTGTTTCCGGGGGGTTTTCAGGAGTGTTAGTGATCTCAGGAGTATGGGGGGGTAGGGGGGGTTTACGCATAGAACCCCAGGGGGTATCTTAGATAAGTTACGAGAAATATTTAAGATTTATGCTCTTGATATCAGTTATGCAACTCTTTATAGAATGACTTTTCACCATGCATACTATTCCCTTGCGCGCAAGGAAATGTTCAACCTTATATACCATTACCGTGTGCACTCTGAAATGTCAAGTGAAAGGAAGACAAAAAAGAGAACCCGTTGCCCGCTGGAGTGAACGCCCGGCTTGGTGGGTAACGAGTCGTATGTATGCCACCATTAACTTATGTCAGCGTCGATGAAAGTGTGAGGAATAATATCAAGTAATGGCCCTGAAGTAGGAACCAAATGCCAGGAATAGTTCACTAAGTGAAACCCCCACAATAGTTGTCCCTCACCTTCAATAAGAGTATGCATTAAGAAATCACTGTTGGTCGGTTCTTACTACATTAAGATTGTGAAGAATGTCTATATGTTGGGTCCTGGTATATCTCAACCTCATGAGTGATTGTGTTCGGTCTTAAATTTCGCCTGTCCTAGATTTCATTCAATGTTAAGTATGTCTTTTAATGGTTTATGTAAATCTTATTGTTTAATTGATATATGAATGGGGACATACGAGAAATGTTGATAAAGCATATATGTCCTTGAATACCCCTGATATGGTTAATATAAATGTATGGTGTAAATACATACATGTATTTGCAAAGTACATATTAATCATAGAGTAGTTTAGCTTAGAATCCTAGCTTTGGGAGTTAGGGGTAGGAGTTAGAATCTCCTTTCTTTGAGCAAAAGGGAGGAGTTTAACCTCCGACGTCCGGTTTACAAGACCGGTGCTCTGAAGCTGAGCTACTAATGCAAGATCATCCTAAAATTTTATTTTCTAGTCATCCTGCTAAGGGGGCTAGGATTAGAAATAGCGCGAAATAGAGAAGAGAGGCAACTTGCCCGATAATGATGTACGGGTGTTCAACGGGCATTCCTCCAATTCAAGTGAGAATGGCGACGTCAGCGATAAGGGTTCAGAATAAGAATTGTGAGAGGGGGCGGAAAATAAGGCTTCGCTGTTTTGAGGTGTGAAGGATTGGTACCACTAAAAGTACGAGAATAGAGGAGAGGAGGGCGAGAACCCCGCCTAGTTTGTTGGGAATTGATCGGAGAATGGCGTAGGCAAATAGAAAGTATCATTCAGGCTTGATGTGGGGAGGTGTTACTAGTGGATTGGCGGGGGTGAAGTTGTCTGGGTCTCCTAGGAGGTTTGGAGTGAAAAGGGCAAGAGCAGCGAGGGCAATGAGAAGGATTACAAAGCCCAAGAGATCTTTGTAGGAAAAATAGGGGTGGAATGGAATTTTATCTACGTTTGAGCTTAGGCCTAAAGGATTATTTGAGCCTGTTTCGTGGAGGAAAAGTAGGTGAATGAAAGTTGCGGCCGCAACTACAAATGGAAAGAGGAAGTGAAAGGCAAAGAAACGAGTGAGGGTGGCATTATCTACTGAGAAGCCCCCTCAGATTCACTGAACTAGCATGTCTCCGACGTAGGGGACAGCGGAGAGAAGGTTGGTAATGACGGTGGCACCTCAAAAGGACATTTGTCCTCAGGGGAGGACGTAGCCAACAAATGCAGTTATTATTACTAAAAGAAGGAGTACGACTCCGACATTTCATGTTTCTTTGTAGAGATAAGAGCCGTAGTAGAGTCCTCGTGCAATATGCATATAGATGCAGATGAAGAAGAAGGAGGCACCGTTGGCGTGAATGTTTCGGATGAGTCATCCGTAGTTCACATCTCGGCAAATGTGGGCTACGGATGAGAAGGCTGTTGCAATGTCTGAAGTGTAATGTATAGCGAGGAAAAGTCCTGTGATAATCTGGGTCGCTAAGCAGAGTCCAAGCAGGGAGCCGAAATTTCATCAAACTGAGATGTTGGATGGAGCGGGAAGATCGACTAGCGCACTGTTTGCGATTTTTAAGAGAGGATGGGTTTTTCGAAGGCTTGCCATTAGGGTTCTTGTAGTTGAACACAACGGTGATTTTTCAAGTCATTAGTCCTGGTTAGAGCCCTGGCAAGAATTATGGTTTATATTATGTTTTTGTTTTTATTTGGGTTAGTCTTGGGTTTAGTTGCAGTTGCTTCTAATCCTTCGCCTTATTTTGCTGCTTTGGGGTTGGTGGTGGTGGCAGGCATGGGGTGTGGTGTTTTAGTGGGTCATGGGGGTTCTTTTTTATCTTTAGTACTATTTTTGATTTATTTAGGAGGGATGTTAGTTGTGTTTGCATATTCAGCAGCGTTAGCTGCTGAGCCATACCCCGAGAGTTGAGGGAGTCGAACTGTTGTGATGTACATAGTGTTGTATGTGGTGGGGGTGGTTCTTGCTTCTGGGTTGTTTTGGGGAGGGTGGTATGAAGCTTCTTGGGTATCGGTAGATGAGTTTGGTAGTTTTTCTGTGGTTCGTGGGGATATCGAGGGGGTTGCATTAATATATTCTTTGGGAGGGGGAATGTTGGTTATTAGTGCGTGGGTCCTTCTTTTAACTTTGTTTGTGGTGTTAGAGTTGACACGAGGGTTAAGTCGAGGCACGCTTCGGGCGGTTTAATAGGTAAATAGAAGTGTTGTAAGGGTTAGAGTGAGGAGGAATAGGGTGAGGTAGTTTTTGATTATCCCTCGTTGTGTGTTGCTAGTGGTTGTAATTAGAGGGATGTTAGAGGAAATTACAGTTTTAGGGCCAGTTTTTTCTAGTCAAGTTTGGTCGATTATTTGGCTGGCAATTGTTTGGCCTAAGGCCAGGTTGAGTTTAGGGGTGAAACGGTGAATAATTGCGGGGAAAAAGCCTAATATATTTGAGAAGTGGTGGGCGGCCAGTTGTGGGGTGGGTTTATATTGTTTGCTTGTAAGTGAGGCTAATTCTAGGGCAAAAAAGAGGCCAAGAATGGTAACGATGAGAGCGGCTAGTTTTAGTAGGGGAGGTATGGATATTACGGGTGTTTTTAAGGGGGTCAGATTTGAGGTGATTAAGAGGCCGGCGATAATGCTCCCTCAGGCGAGGCGCTTGATGGGGTTAATTACTGCTGAGTTATTTTCGTTAATGGGGGACAATGGGTTGAAGCGAGGATGGCCTATTGAGACGAAAAAGATAACTCGAAGGCTATAGACGGCTGTGAAGGAAGTAGCGAGAAGGGTTAAGGTGAGGGCCCAGGCGTTAAGGTGGGATGTGTTTAGTGCTTCAATAATGGCGTCTTTGGAGAAAAAACCTGCCAGGAAGGGGGTACCTGTGAGGGCGAGGCTGCCAATAGTTAAGCAGGAAGATGTGACGGGGGCAAGGTGTTGTATTCCTCCTATTTTTCGAATGTCTTGTTCATCATTTAAGCTGTGAATAATTGAGCCGCAGCAGAGGAAAAGTATTGCCTTAAAGAAAGCATGGGTGCAAATATGAAGGAAGGCAAGTTGGGGCTGATTTAGTCCGATGGTCACTATTATTAGACCTAGTTGACTTGATGTTGAGAATGCGACGATTTTTTTGATGTCGTTTTGAGTGAGGGCACAGGTGGCGGTGAATAGGGTGGTTAGGGCGCCTAAGCATAAACAGGTGGTTAGGGCAATTGGGTTGTTTTCTATCAGGGGGCTTATTCGGACTAGGAGAAAAATTCCTGCTACGACTATAGTGCTGGAATGTAGTAGGGCGGATACCGGTGTGGGGCCCTCTATGGCGGAAGGAAGTCAGGGGTGAAGACCAAACTGGGCTGATTTGCCAGTAGCGGCAATAATTAGTCCTAGCAGGGGGAAGGTGAGATCAAGACTTTTGGCGGTTACAAATATTTGTTGTATTTCTCATGAGTTAAGGTTTATTGCCATTCAGGCTATGGCGAAAATGAGTCCAATGTCTCCAATTCGATTGTAAAGGACTGCTTGGAGGGCTGCGGTGTTTGCATCTGCCCGTCCGTATCATCAGCCGATGAGAAGAAACGACATAATGCCTACGCCTTCTCATCCAATAAAGAATTGGAATATGTTGTTTGCTGTTACTAGAATAATTATGGCGATGAGGAAAACAAGGAGGTATTTGAAAAATCGGTTTATGTAGGGGTCTGCGTGTATGTATCAAGATGCGAATTCGAGAATGGATCAGGTTACATATAAAGCAATGGGGGTGAAAATAATTGAATAGAGGTCAAATTTAAGGCTAATATTTACATCAAAAGTTAGTGTGTTTATTCAGTTTCAACTGGTGACAATTGTTTCTGCCCCCTCGTCTAGAAACAAGAATAAGGGAAGGAGGCTAATAAAGAAGGCTAGTTTGATAGCTGTTTTGACTTGGGTGAGAGCCCAGTTGTTTTCAAGGGGGCGGGGGGTTAGAGTTGTAATTACAGGGTATGTTAGGAGGGTAAAAATGATGATCAGGCTTGAGGCTATTATGAGGGAAGTGGGGTGCATAGCTGCTACTTGGATTTGCACCAAGAGTTTTTGGTTCCTAAGACCAATGGATGAGCTGTTATCCTTTAGGAGCGGGCCGAGTGAGCCCAGGAATTCAACCGAGGTGGCGAAGATTAGCAGTCTTCGCTGCTAGCGAGCCTCTCTCGGTGGACAAGGGGATTTTAACTCCTGTTTTTAGAATCACAATCTAATGTTTTCGTTAAACTATGTCTACAGGCAGCTCAGCCTCAGATTAACTCGGGCTTGAGTACAAGTAAAATTAAAGGGAGAAGGTGGAGGGCTATTAGTAAGTGCTCTCGAGAGTGTGAAGGGTCTAGAGCAATGATGTGGGATGGAAGTGGGCCTCGTTGGGTTATGAGGAATATGTAAAGTGAATACCCTGCGGTAATGAGAGTGCCGGCTCCTGTTAGTGCTAAGGTTCACCAGGATCAGTTGAATAAAGAGGTGATGATTATTAGTTCGCCCATGAGGTTTGGTAGGGGAGGAAGGGCCAGATTGGCAAGACTAGCAATAAATCACCATGTGGTCATTATTGGGAGTGCTATTTGTAAACCTCGTGCTAATACTATTGTTCGACTGTGGGTCCGCTCATAGTTGGTGTTTGCTAGGCAGAATAGAGCGGAAGAGGTTAGTCCGTGTGCAATTATGAGGATGAGGGCTCCGGTAAAACCTCAGGGGGTTTGAACTAGAATTCCGCCTACGACCAGGCCTATGTGACTTACGGATGAATAAGCAATGAGGGATTTTAGATCTGTTTGGCGTAGACAAATTGAGCCCGTTATGATTACTCCTCAAAGTGCGAAGATAATGAAGGGGTAGCTTAGTTCTTTGGTAAGAGGGTCTAGCATGACCATTATTCGTATCATTCCGTACCCCCCTAATTTTAGAAGTACGGCAGCCAGGATTATGGATCCTGCAACTGGAGCTTCAACATGTGCTTTAGGCAATCAAAGATGTACGCCATAAAGTGGTATTTTTACTAGAAAGGCCAGTAGACAGCCCGCCCATCATAGTTTATCTGCGTAGGTTGTGAGTGATAGGGGGTGAGAGTATTGAAGAGTTAGTAAAGAAAGGGTTCCTGTGCTGTTTTGAAGTAATAGTAGGGCAACAAGAAGAGGTAGTGATCCTGCCAATGTGTAGAATAAAAAATAGGTGCCTGCGTTAAGTCGTTCTGTTTGATTCCCTCAGCGAGTGATAAGAATTAATGTTGGAATTAGCGTAGCTTCAAATATGATGTAAAACATAATAATTTCGGTGGCACCAAAGGCTATAATTAGGAAAATTTGTAAGGATGTTAAAAGTGTAATATACATTCGTTGCCGATTAATAGGTTCGAAGGCTGTGTGGTTTTGACTTGCAAGAATTATAAGTGGTAATAGTCAGCAGGTAAGTACTAGCAGAGGGGTAGAAAGGGCGTCTGTTGCCATGTAAAGACTTAAAGAAGACCACCCGGTTTCTGAGAGATTTTTAAATCAAGTAAGACTAATTAGGGCGATTAGTAGGCTGTGAAGAAGGGTTGTGGGTCACAGTCATTTGGTAGGGGTGAGTCAAATTGTTGGAATGAGCATTAGGGTTGGAATGAGAATTTTTAGCATTGCAGGAGGTTTAGACTTTGTAGGTGGTCAGACCCATGGGTGCGGGCAGTGGCTACTAGGAGCGCCAACCCCGCGCTTGCTTCGCAAGCTGAAAATGCTAGGAGTAGCATTGGGGCGGCTGAAAAATTGGTAGAGTCTAGTTGAAGAGTTCATAGGGAGAGGGCAATGAATAGAGAGAGCATTATCCCCTCTAGGCAAAGAAGTGCGGAGAGGAGGTGGGTTCGATGAAAAGCTAGGCCTGTTAGTCCTAGTAGGAAGGCTGATGAGAAGGCGAAGTGGACGGGGGTCATTAGGTAATTATGGATTTAAACCACAAGTTTTTGAGCCGAAATCAAATGTTTTTCTTAGACTAATTACCTATTCGGCCCATTCTAGTCCGCCTTGGATTCATTCATAAATTAAGCCGAGGGTGAGGAGGGCTAAGATTGCTGAGGCCCAAAGAAATGTAATTAGTGGGGAGGATAGTTGATCTCCTCAGGGTAGTGGTAGGAGAAGTGCAATTTCTAGGTCGAAGAGCAAGAAGAGAATGGCGACCAAGAAGAATCGAAGGGAGAAGGGGAGCCGGGCTGAGCCAAGAGGGTCAAATCCACATTCGTAGGGGGATAGCTTTTCGTGGTCCGGGCTTATTTGAGGAAGTCAGAAGGAGATAATGGCCAGAATGGTGGAGAGCATGATGGTGATAGTAATGACTGTCGTGACTAAGTTCATTATCTTTCCTTGGGTTTGAACCAAGACCGGGTGATTGGAAGTCACTTATACTTCTTAAATACTAGAAAGATTATGAGCCTCATCAATAGATGGAGATGTATAGGAATAGTCAAACAACGTCTACGAAGTGTCAATATCAGGCAGCTGCTTCAAATCCGAAGTGGTGGTCGGATGTAAAATGATGTTGGGCTTGCCGTAGTAAGCAAATGGCTAGAAATGTGGAGCCAATAATGACATGTAGTCCGTGGAAGCCGGTAGCTACAAAAAAGGTAGAGCCGTAAACTCCGTCTGCAATTGTAAAGGGGGCCTCATAGTATTCTATAGCTTGTAGAAAAGTAAAGTAAAATCCAAGAAGAATTGTAAGTGCTAAAGATTGAATTGCTTGCTTTCGCTCCCCCTCCATGATGCTGTGGTGAGCCCAAGTAACTGTAACTCCAGAGGCAAGAAGAACGGCGGTGTTGAGTAGGGGCACTTCGAATGGGTCTAAAGGAAGGATGCCTGTAGGGGGTCAGCAGCCTCCTAGTTCAGGAGTGGGTGCGAGGCTTGCGTGATAGAAGGCTCAGAAAAACCCGAGGAAAAAGAAAACTTCTGATGTGATGAAAAGAATTATTCCGTACCGAAGACCTTTTTGGACAGGGGGTGTATGATGTCCTTGAAAGGTGCCTTCTCGTACGATGTCTCGTCACCATTGGATCATTGTAAGAAGGAGAAGGACTATTCCAAGAGATATAAGTGTTGTGGAGTGGAAGTGGAATCAGACTGCAAGGCCGGATGTTATTAAGAGAGCAGCAATTGCGCCTGTTAGGGGTCAAGGGCTGGGGTCAACTATGTGGTATGCGTGTGCTTGGTGGGCCATTAGACGTTTTCTTGTAGGTAGAGACTTAAGAGAAGGACAAAGACATAAGCTTGAATTATAGCTACTGCAACTTCTAGGAGAGTAAGAAGGAATAATAAGGTGGCTGTGAGGATTGCAACAGTTGGTATTAGGGGCAGGAGAACAAAGGCAGCCGTGGCAATTAGTTGAATTAAAAGATGTCCGGCTGTAAGATTGGCGGTCAGCCGTACTCCTAGTGCAAGGGGTCGAATGAACAGGCTGATTGTTTCGATAATAATTAAAATGGGAATCAGGAGTGTAGGGGTGCCTTCTGGAAGAAGGTGGCCCAGGGCATTGGTTGGTTGATTTCGTATACCGATAATAACGGTTGCCAATCAAAGGGGTACTGCAAAGCCCATGTTAAGGGACAGTTGAGTGGTGGGGGTAAAGGTGTAGGGAAGGAGGCCTAATATGTTGAGGGTAATGAGGAACATCATCAGGGAAGTTAATAAGACGGCTCATTTATGTCCGTCTAGGTTTAAGGGTAGAAAGAGTTGTTGAGTAAATCGATTAATAAATCAATTTTGAAGGGCAAGTAAACGGTTGTTTAGCCATCGAGAGGAAGGAGCCGGAAAGAGGATTCAAGGAAGGCTAAGGGCCAGGGTGATTAAAGGGATTCCTAGGTGAGAAGGACTTATGAATTGGTCAAAAAAGCTTAGTGCCATGGTCAGTTTCAGGGCTGTGTTTTGGGTTTTTCTGTGCTCTGAGAGGTAGGTTCGTTAGGGAAGGTGTGGGCCATAATTTTGGGAGGGATAACAATTAAAAAAACTAGCCAGGCAAAGACTAGGATGGAGAATCAAGGTGCGGGGTTGAGTTGAGGCATGTCGCTAGGGGTGGGCGGAGATCACCAATCTTTAGCTTAAAAGGCTAATACTATGTCCTGTTTAGCTTCTTAGCGAGGTGTCTTCAAGTATTAGAGAGGATCAGTTTTCAAAGTGTTTTAATGGGACTGCTTCAATTACAATGGGCATAAAGCTGTGGTTTGCTCCGCAAATCTCAGAACATTGCCCGTAAAAGATGCCTGGGCGAGATACAATGAAGGCTGTTTGATTTAATCGGCCCGGAACTGCGTCTATTTTTACACCGAGGGCGGGGACTGCTCAGGAGTGAAGAACATCCTCAGCAGAGACTAGGACTCGAATTGGGGATTCGACGGGGATTACTATTCGGTGGTCTGCTTCTAAAAGGCGAAACTGCCCGGGGGCTAGGTCTTGGGTTGGGATTATGTAAGAATCAAAGCCTAGGTCTTCGTAGTCTGTATATTCGTAGCTTCAGTATCATTGATGGCCCACAGCTTTAATTGTGAGGTGGGGATCATTGATTTCGTCCATGAGGTAAAGAATGCGAAGAGAGGGTAAAGCAATCATAATAAGAATAATTGCGGGAAGGACAGTTCAGATAATTTCGATTTCCTGGGAGTCCAAGATGTATTTGTTAGTAAGTTTAGTGGAAACCATAGCCACAATAATGTAAAGTACTAGTGTGCTGATTAAGAAGACAATCATTAAGGCATGATCATGGAAATGAAGAAGTTCTTCTATAACAGGTGAAGCTGCATCTTGAAAACCTAGCTGTGAGGGATGGGCCATTAGGGCTCAAGACACGTGGGAGTCCAACCCGCGCCTCTGCCTTGACGAGGCAGTGTAATTAGCTATTTTACTAGTGTCTTATGAAGAAAGTGACAGAGCGGTCATGTGGTTGGCTTGAAACTAACTTACGGGGGTTCAATTCCTCCCTTTCTCGTTAATTTGGTTGAACTTGAACAAAGGCAGGCTCCTCGAATGTGTGGTAGGGGGGAGGGCAGCCATGTAGCCATTCTACATTAGTTGCGGTGAGTTCTACAGCTAGAACTTCACGTTTGGCAGCAAATGCTTCTCAAATGATAAATAAAAATATGATAACTGCCACGAGAGAGATGAGGGACCCAATAGAAGAGACTGTGTTTCACAGTGTGTAAGCATCTGGGTAGTCTGAATATCGTCGGGGTATGCCAGCCAAGCCAAGGAAGTGTTGGGGGAAGAAGGTGAGGTTTACTCCGATAAATATAATGCCAAAGTGGATTTTTGTTCAAGTACTGTGAAGGGTGTAGCCAGTGAACAGGGGAAATCAGTGAACGAAGCCACCAACGATGGCAAATACGGCTCCTATTGAAAGGACATAGTGGAAGTGGGCTACTACATAGTATGTATCATGAAGCACAATATCTAAAGAGGAGTTGGCCAGAATAATTCCTGTTAGTCCGCCCACTGTGAAAAGGAAGATAAAGCCAAGGGCTCACAGAAGCGGAGTGTCTCATTTGATAGAACCTCCGTGCAGGGTTGCAAGTCAGCTAAAGACTTTAACGCCGGTTGGAATTGCAATAATTATGGTGGCAGAAGTAAAATAGGCTCGGGTATCTACATCCATTCCGACTGTGAACATATGGTGAGCTCAAACAATAAACCCTAGAAGGCCAATTGCCATTATAGCCCATACTATGCCTATGTAGCCGAATGGTTCTTTTTTGCCAGAGTAATAGGCAACAATGTGAGAAATTATGCCGAATCCGGGAAGAATTAAAATGTAAACTTCAGGGTGACCAAAGAATCAGAACAAGTGCTGATAGAGAATTGGGTCCCCTCCTCCCGCCGGGTCAAAAAAGGTAGTGTTAAGATTACGATCTGTAAGTAGTATTGTAATTCCAGCGGCAAGGACTGGGAGGGAAAGAAGAAGGAGGACAGCGGTAATTAGAACTGCTCACACGAATAGGGGGGTTTGATATTGAGAAGTAGCTGGAGGTTTTATGTTAATAATAGTAGTGATGAAGTTAATGGCCCCTAGAATTGAGGAGACCCCTGCCAGATGAAGGGAGAAAATAGTTAGATCAACAGATGCTCCTGCGTGGGCTAAATTGCTTGCTAGGGGCGGATATACTGTTCATCCGGTTCCGGCACCAGCCTCGACTCCAGAAGAAGCAAGGAGAAGTAGGAAAGAGGGGGGAAGAAGTCAAAAGCTTATGTTATTTATTCGAGGGAATGCCATATCAGGGGCCCCAATCATAAGTGGAATGAGTCAGTTTCCAAAACCCCCAATTATGATAGGTATTACCATAAAGAAAATTATTACAAATGCATGTGCTGTAACAATTACATTATAAATTTGGTCATCCCCAAGGAGGGCGCCTGGCTGGCTAAGTTCTGCTCGAATGAGCAAACTTAAAGCCGTGCCTACTATTCCGGCCCAAGCACCAAATACAAGATAGAGGGTGCCGATGTCTTTGTGATTAGTCGAAAAGAACCAACGGGTGATTGCCACAGGTAGGATGGCTGAGTCTTAAGCGGTGGATTGTAGTCCCATGAACAGAGGTTCAAATCCTCTTCTTACCAGGCCCCGAGGTGTTAACATATTAGATTGCAAATCTTAAGAAGCAGGTTAGTCCCCTGCCGGGGCTTTCCCCCGCCTCTAGTCCTTTTCAGGCGGGGGAAAGGTAGATGAATGCTCGCTGGTTTGAGCGCTTAGCTGTTAACTGAGAGTTTGTAGGATCGAGGCCTTCTCATCTAGAAAGGCTTTAGCTTAATTAAAGTATCTGTTTTGCATGCAGAAGATGTGGGGTAGCAGCCCGCAAGTCTTGACAGGGACTGGGAGATTTTCACTCCCGCTTAGGGCTTTGAAGGCCCTTGGTCTTGTGCTATCCTAAGTCCCTTAAAAAGATAACCAGGCGACTGCGGCGGGGGTCAGAGGCAGCAGGAAGAGGGTGCTTATGATTGAAATGGTTAAGAATTGGGTTAGTTGGGAGGAGTGAAGACGTCATGGGGAAGTTCCGGCTGAATTGTTGGGGGATATGGTGAGGGCCATTGCGTATGAAAGGCGGAGGTAAAAATATAGGCTGAGGAGGGCAGTTAGTGCGGCTAGTGTGGCGATTGGGGCGAGATCTTGTTTGGTTAGTTCTTGAAGAATTAGTCATTTTGGCATGAAACCGGTAAGTGGGGGAAGACCTGCTAGGGAGAGGAGAAGAAGGGGGGTAAGAGCTGTGACTGCGGGTGTTTTTGCTCAGGAAATAGCGAGGGCATTAATGCTGGTTGAGTTATTTAATTTGAATGTAAGGAAAGCTGAAAATGTTATGATAAAATAAGTGAAAAGTGCTAGGAGGGTGAGAGAGGGGGCGTATTGTAGAATTAAGATTATTCAGCCGAGGTGGGCAATGGAAGAATAAGCAAGAATTTTTCGTAGTTGAGTTTGATTTAAGCCCCCTCAACCTCCTACGAGGGCAGACAGGAGGCCAAATCCAATAAAGAGGGCGGGATTGGCGGGTTGTAGTTGTAATAGTAGGGCGAAAGGTGCTAGTTTTTGCCAGGTGGATAGAATAAGTCCGGTGGTTAGATCCAGGCCTTGAAGTACTTCGGGAAGTCAAGAGTGAATAGGAGCTAGTCCAACTTTTAATGCGAGAGCAAGGGTGATGAGGGTGATGGGGAATGGGTGGGATAATTGTTGGATGTCTCATTGTCCGGTGAGTCAAGCATTGGTGACACTAGCAAAGAGTAATATGGCGGCTGCGGTAGCTTGAGTGAGAAAATATTTGGTAGTTGCTTCAACTGCTCGAGGATGGTGTTGTTGTGCTATGAGAGGAATGATGGCTAGGGTATTTATTTCAAGTCCCATCCAGGCGAGAAGTCAGTGTGAACTTGTAAATGTAATCATAGTGCCTAGGCCTAATCCGAATAATAAAGTAACCAAGATATACGGGTTCATCAGTAGAGGAAGGACTTTAACCAACATGTTTGGGGTATGGGCCCAAAAGCTTGTTTAGCTGACTTTACTAGGAAGTGGTGTAGCGGAAGCACTGAGGGTTTTGATCTCTCCAGTAAGGGTTCGAAACCCTTTTTTCTAAGGAGCCGGAGGGACTTTAACCCTCGTCGTTCACTCTATCAAAGTGGCCCTTTGCTTCAGGCACGGCTCCTGGGTTATAGGTGAGGGGGAAGGCCTACTAGTGCGATAGGAAGTGCCAGGTGTCAGATGACTAGGGCGAGGGTGAGTGGCAGAAAATTTTTTCAAATTAGATGCATAAGTTGGTCATAACGGAAGCGGGGGTAAGAAGCCCGAACTCACAAGAAGACAACTGAAAGTATGGCTGCTTTAGTTATTAAGTTGATGGCGGTCAATTCTGGAAGTGTAGGGATGTGGGAGGCCCCCAAGAAGAGGGTGGCGGAGAGTGTATTTATGAGTAGGATGTTGGCGTATTCTGCTAGAAAGAATAAGGCGAAGGGGCCCCCTGCGTATTCTACGTTAAAGCCTGAAACTAGCTCTGATTCGCCTTCTGTTAGATCAAAGGGGGCACGATTGGTTTCGGCTAGGGTGGAGATATATCATATTGCGGCTAGAGGTCAGGCGGGTAGAATGAGTCAAATGCTTTCTTGGGCAACATTAAATGTTTGTAATGTAAATCCGCCTGTAAAGATAATAGCATTTAGAAGAATGAGTCCTAGGCTAACTTCATAGGAGATGGTTTGGGCCACAGCTCGAAGGGCACCAATGAGCGCATATTTTGAATTGGAGGCTCAGCCCGAGCCCAGGATTGAATAAACTGCAAGACTTGATAAGGCTAAAATGAAGAGAACCCCAAGGTTCAGGTCAGTGACTGGGTATGGGAGAGGTATGGGGGCCCATAAGGTGAGGGCAAGTGTGAGAGCTAGGATGGGGGTTAGTAGAAATAGGACAGGAGAGGAGGTTGAGGGGCGCACAGGCTCTTTAATGAAAAGTTTTAACCCATCGGCGATGGGTTGTAGGAGGCCGTAAGGCCCAACAACGTTTGGACCCTTACGTAGTTGTATATAACCAAGCACTTTTCGTTCAAGGAGTGTTAGGAATGCAACTGCTAGTAGAACAGGCACGATAAAGGCTAAAGGGTTAATAATGTATGTAATGAGTGTTGAGATCATAGTTGAGGAGAGGATTTGAACCTCTGTAGAAAGGGCTTAGGTCTTTTGCAGTAACCGGGCTCTGCCACCTTAACATGTCTTTTTCTTAGACACGAGGGTATGCCCTTTTGCCTATTTTAGTTGTTTTCATTAGGTGGGGGTGAGGCGTACCTTGAGTATGGGCCTCTTCTTTTCGGTCCTTTCGTACTAGAAAAGAGCATGTCATAGATAGAAACTGACCTGGATTACTCCGGTCTGAACTCAGATCACGTAGGACTTTAATCGTTGAACAAACGAACCCTTAATAGCGGCTGCACCATTAGGATGTCCTGATCCAACATCGAGGTCGTAAACCCCCTTGTCGATATGGGCTCTAAAAGGGGATTGCGCTGTTATCCCTAGGGTAACTTGGTTCGTTGATCGGCGTTGCCGGATCTTATTGGTCAGAAATTCTGTTTATTAGAGCGGGAGCTCTTAGTTGTAGGAAAGTGTACCCATTCCACGTGGGGGTTCTTTGTTTCCCCGCGGTCGCCCCAACCAAAGACATTGAGGCAGGGCTCATTTGGTTTAATCCTTTGTTTTAGGGGTGATTAACATGATCTACCTTGGTGTCTAAAGCTCCATAGGGTCTTCTCGTCTTATGTTTTTATCCCCGCTTCTGCACGGGGAGATCAATTTCATTGACTTGAAAAAGGAGACAGTCAAGCCCTCGTTGTGCCATTCATACAGGTCTCCATTTAAAAGACAAGTGATTGCGCTACCTTCGCACGGTCAAAATACCGCGGCCGTTAAACTTATAGTCACAGGGCAGGCGGGACCTCTTATATTTTCAGTTTGCAAGAGGCGATGTTTTTGGTAAACAGGCGAGGCTTCATGTGTTTGCCGAGTTCCTTCTTTTTCTTTTAGTCTTTCCTGAGAGGCACGCCAGTGTGGGTTTAACGGTTAATTTATTGGATGTTTTTCTGGTTGTTTAATTTGTTATCCAATACCCTCTTTGTTTGGGGCCGTTAATATTCGGTGGGGGGTCCGTTCCGATTTACATGTGTGCTAGGAGAGAGTCGAATGTTCTCTTATTACTCATATTAGCATGGTCACTTCCATGTATGCATGGAGCGGCCTGATAGGACTAGGGGGTTAAGAATTAATTATCGGGATAAGAGGGGTAGGGGGTATGTCTTAGCTTTAACGCTTTCTGTAGGGTTGGCTGCTTTTAGGCCCACCAGAACATTTTACCTTTAAATATTATGATCTTTACCCAGCTGCTAAAGTTGTGTCTTGTTTCAAAGGGGCTGTACCCCCTTTGACTAACTCTCGCGGTTTCTTTAGGTATCAGGAGGGGTCGAGACGGGGGTGAAGAAAGAAGCCGGGAGGCTGAACTTCTATCCAGTTTTCAGGCAACCAGCTATAACTAAGTTCGGTAGGTCTGTCACCTCTACTCAAAGCTCTTTCCACTCTTTTGCCACAGAGACGGGGTTGCCCTATTAATAGGCTGTCTTGGAGTAGCTCACTTAGTTTCGGGGAATCAAACTAAAGCTCTCTTTGCTTGGGGATTACTAGCTAAATCATGATGCAAAAGGTACGAGTTAAAATCTCTGCTTTTTTAGGCTTTACTGGATTGTTTCATTTCTCTTTCAGCGTTCCCTTGCGGTACTTTCTCTATTGCGCCACAGTTCCTTTTCTGTCGCCCATACTAAGGGGGAAAAATGGTTTGTTTGATGTAGACATTAGTGTATTTGGGGTTATTGATAGTGGTTTGTTACTTTTGATTGGAGGGGCTAGCTGTTGGGCGTCAGGGTAATCCGATTTGCACGGGTGTCTTCTCAGTGTAAGGGAGATGCTTTTCTGTCTTAGCTATACCTTGGTTATTCCAAGTGCACCTTCCGGTACACTTACCATGTTACGACTTGCCTCCCCTTTGTGGTTATAAGGTTTTAATTATATTGTTAATGTAGATTTGGGGAGAGTGACGGGCGGTGTGTGCGCGCTTCAGGGCCGATTTCAGCGGGATGTTCTAATTCCTGCTTACTACTAAATCCTCCTTTGGATGTGTGTTTCAGTACATCGTTCGTATTCCCTTTATTAGGGAATGTAGCCCATCTCTTCCCCTTCCATACGCTACACCTCGACCTGACGTTTTGGGCTATGCCAATTTTGCTTACTATAAACCCTTCACAGGGTAAGCTGACGACGGCGGTATATAGGCGGGAGAAACAAGGAAGGGTGAGGTTAAACGGGGGTTATCGGTTCTAGGACAGGCTCCTCTAGGTGGATCTAAAGCACCGCCAAGTCCTTTGGGTTTCAAGCTGGTGCTCGTAGTTCCCAGGCGGATAGCAAGTGTAGTATGCTATCGATGTTTAGGGCTAGGCATAGTGGGGTATCTAATCCCAGTTTGTGTCATAGCTTTCGTGGGTTCAGGGGCTATAAAGCTACTTTCGTGAATTGAGTTTCTTGTCCTCGGATGCGTATAACAGCTTTGAAGATATTCAGCTTTAGTTTTTAAATTACCTTAACCACGCTTTACGCCGGAGACTATCAATTTGGGCCTCTCGTATAACCGCGGTGGCTGGCACGAGTTTTACCGGCCCTTTTAGCTTTGACTAAGTCAAGTTTTCACTTATAGCTTAATGTTTATCACTGCTGAATTCCCTTGAGGGTGTGGCTAAGCAAGGTGTCATGGGCTTTGATAGAGTGTGCCTGATACCAGCTCCTTGTTCCCGGGCGGGGAACTGTGGGGCATTCTCACGGGGGTGCGGATACTTGCATGTGTAAATTTGGCTAAAACTGATAGTAAAGTCAGGACCAAACCTTTATGCTTGCGGAGCTTTCTAGGGCCCATCTTAACATCTTCAGTGTTACGCTTTAAGTAAACCACGCTAGC